GGACCGTCCTTCCTTCAGGTAAGGGGGTTGAGTCAGGGACTAATAGGAATGGCATCCACTATAGATACCGGGAATGCGGGGACTCCGTTTAAAGGCTACGTCAGCCACCTCAAAGTGGGGGTCCCAGTCTATGAGGGAAGTCATCCTCAAGCCCTCTTTCCGCTTTTTCGTGGGTAGCAGCGTCGGCATAAGATTTTGAGGTACAGAAAGGGGGGACAGCAAAAGCAGCGATTAGGAATCACCTTCTCATTCATCAAAAACTGGACTCTCCTACGTCAACTGCACTGCGGGAAAGACAGACTCTATTCCTAGCCGGGTCGGGTTACGGGTTCATATCCGGGTTAGGCAAGGAAGAAGAGCGGCTGAAAGCCAATCGAAAACCGGCATAGAATGGAATTGATTGCTTCGCCATTTCTTCATTAAGAAGCGAGAGAGAGCTCAAAGAAAAGATAAGGACTCTTACAATCACTTCTTCAATTCTTAATCTTTTTTTTCTTCTTTTCTAATGAGAATAATCATACCTAATCCCTTCTACTTGTCAGTAGAGCCACTTCCAACCGTAACAACTCATACGTCAATTACCGTTAAAGCCCTCTCCTCCTTTCACGAAACATTACCCTTTATTAAGGCTTGAGAACAGGAATAAAGATCTTTGATTTCCAACTTATAGAACTTCTTCTCTTTCTCTTCCTTATTGTTTTAGACTAGCTAATCTGAGAAGCAGGAATAGTTCCGAAAAGGGATAATACGTTGCCAACAGTCTTCTTCATCGGATCCACGGAGCGGTAAATAGTCCGTACTTGCCTTGATGGAAGTTTGCTTAGGAATGGGTGTGCGCGTCCAGGTGTACCTGAACCTACAGGGAAAGGAAATCCACCCATCAGGTAAAATGAGTTTGGTTATGAAAAGGTAGTTTACTTCCTTAGTGCGAAACCCTGCCTGTCCCATGATAGAACGAATTGGGCAACCAACTTAGCTGCTTCTTCTTGTTTATTTGTGGTAGAAAGGAATGCCTGTTACGAGTAGGGTGCAGAAAGCCTTTCAATCCTGAGATCGCACTTCCTATTTGTTTAGTGCTTAGCCCGAAATTAGCCTGAAGGTTGACATCCTTAATAATAAAGCTTATACCTTGCTGAATTGGATTACGGTGTAATACATCTTATGACGGAGTGAAGCTGGTAGGCAACTTAGTTGCTAGCCTAGCTAGTTACTCACAATCTCACGGTATGAGAAAGATTCTTATTCTTATAGCCGTCTTTCTGCGAATCTATGCGGATAAAGCTGGGTCTGTGCCTACCAAGAACGAAGGAGATGTTCATGCCTTAGGTTCCCAATCACCTTTGGGTAGAAAGGGCAAAGAAAGTAGGTAGTCTACTTGCTCAACCAGCTGTTCATCATATCCAAATAGGGAGTAGGAATTCGGAGGGAGAATCATTTTGTATTCGAGAGAGATTGAAAATACATAGCATAGCAAATGATTATGTGCTCTAGTTTCCAATTGAGATGATGATCTAACCTACCGCTTGTCCCATATGCGGCTCCGGCTTCCTTTTATGGGTGTTGATATAGATGTTGGCACAGGGGCTGGCTTACCTGCAAGAGGTCTAGGCCTCGATTACCGACCTTTCAATAGAATCTATCCTTTTCTCCCAAGGGAATTTCTTCAACCGCAAAGAACATGGCATTAAAGCATTCCGAAAAGCTCTTTCGACGAAACTCTGAGCTGTGAATGGGCTGATGGAAGACCAGAAGCTCTTGGCTCAGACTTTGTTGTTTAGGCTTTTCTTGCTTCTTCATTTTTATTGCCCCGCGGCTTCCCTTTTTCAGGTTTCATGAGTTTGCTTGCCCGATTCTTTCTAGTGGTAGCGGTTAGGAACCCGGCTGAAGAACGACTTTTCCAACGCTCCCCCGAAACTAGATCGAATCGAAGAGGCTATGCTTAACACATGCCTGTCGAAGACGCTCTCTTCCAATCGCTCTCTGTCTATTCCCGTGACAGTGAGACGCACTTTTTTGTATGGATCTTACTAGGGAAAAGGCACTGAAAGTGTTGCGCCTTCTTTCTTCTTTCCAATTTATTTCGGGAGGGAATTGAAAACATCTTTCACTTGAAAGCGATCGATCTCGATTGAGTTGACAAGCCATCGCCAGCTTTTAGTACTTCTAAAAAATGCAATGATCTATTCCACCAGCCAAGCATAGAGAAAAGAGTAGTCATTGTTCTTAGTTTTCTGTAAGTTGATTGCTGCCCGGAATTCGTGATCCTGGCTCAGACGAGAGAAAGCTAAGGATATACTTCTCAAATGCAAGTGCAAGTCGAACGAGATACCTCTTGCAGTATTAATCACTCGTTCATCTGCCGAACCATCCCTGCCTTGGTCTTCCCTCTGTCTCTGTCTTCGCTCGCTTGGCTCGGCTCGGTATCCTCCCGGAAGAATACACACTCTCCTTTGTTACTTTCCTGAATTCCCCTTTTCGGAATCGGCTTCCAAGGATGCTTTACGCTATATGATCCTTTCAATTCATAGTTTGATGGGCTTTTATTTTAACCTGTTTGCTATTCTTGTGCCAGCGGAGAATGCTTCCTTTTGCCCAAATGCGTATGCTTTCCGCTGTATGCTCGAGCTTTTGTTCTTAACTACTTGCCTTCGGACAGCTGCCAGTTAGTTATCTTATTTCGTAGAATGAAGTTTTTCCTCTTGAGCAAAGATCTTCGTCCTAACAAGGGGCTTCCGTTTAGTCGATAGCAATTCAGCAAAGAGACAAATGTGAAGTGAAGCCGTTGTTTCTTCCTGTCAATGGTCGAAAGCAATTCAACAAAAAAGGATAGTCAAAGAGGCTAACTTCCAATACCTGTCCGCCCTTGCTTTAGAGCCGACAACACACGAAATAATGATTTATGTTAAGGAATAACTGAAGAACGGATCGAGCTGTATCGACTAACTATACAATTTCGTTCAAGTTCCGCTTGTCCATCGAAGCCTCTCCCCAACCTGCTTCTACGTCTCTCCTCAGGTATGTTGAACGGGCCTTGTGGCTACATAGAAAAGGGCATATAAGTCCTTTCAATCATGTATGCATGCGTGGCGAGCTGCTTGAGACTATTTACGGAGTAGAAGGAATAGGTGTGGCGATCTTCCAAATCAAGAAAGTCAAGACCGTCCCTCTCAGTACCACGATAGAAAGGGAGGCGTGAGACACTTTCGCTTGCGCTGTTGCGGTTGCTACACAGAGCAGTTTGTGTTAGGAGGGAACGAGGCGAAGCGCTTAACAGGACCCGTTGCCAGCTTTCAAAGTCAAAGCTAGAATTCACTTAGCTAATACGAGTACCACGTGGACTGAAAGAGGGCAGGCATGGCAGGCAGGGAAACCACATGGTGGAACAAAGGGAATTCTGGGTGAACAATGGTAGTATCATACAAGCTAAGCGGGGCTTCCTGGCGCCCCACCCCGTTCTAAATCAATTATTTCGAATACAATCCCCGTATTGAGTTTGTTTTGTTCTTGCTAATCGAAGCCGGAAAAGGGGGAATTTCGGTGAAAAGAATCTATCCCGAATCGTTTTTTATGACTTTATCGACAGCATGCCTCTCTTTCAGTGAGATCACCATGATACACAATCTTGTTGATTTGGCAAATAACCCGCCTTAAGCTTCTATCAACGCTATTTATCTAAGCTAAGAATTTTCAGTCTACAAATAGCTCCACCAGAGCTTTTGGTTTATCCGAAAGAAAGGAAAGAACAAAAGGAGATGGAAAGAGAGGAATGAGATGCAGCCTAGTCTTCCACCGTCTTTGTCCGCTGATGTAATGGGCATGCTCCTAAATCCCTGCATTCCTGTCAACGCTTTAGTCTTTCCGATTGTCTGGTCCGTACTCTGGTAGTAGGACTGGCATAGAAGGTCCTCCTGTCATGTAGGTCAGTCCCAGTTCTCCCGGATCCTTTTCAGGGACGAAGGAGCAGGTGTCAAAGCCAGCATCCATTTCCTTGTGGTCTAGTCTAATTGCTTTTGCAGAAAGAATGCAAGTCCTTAGCGGTAAGAAGAATTTTCCAGAGCTAACAGCAAGAGTCTTATTTCATAGGATTCCTCATCCTCACCCGAAGCTAATGATTCAACTCGAATTTGATTCATTATGTGAGAAACCCCTGAGACTGATTATCTTCGCCTGAACTACCGCGTAGTGGGTTGAATGCCTGTAGGGAATATCTCAGACTCCTTCTTCTTGTTTAGCACCCTTAGCCCTTTCTACCCTCTCCGCTCTAAATATCGAACCGACTTATTGACTCTTGCTTGGCCTTGACCTTGACTCTGACTTGCTGGGCTGTGAAGCGGGAACTCTCTTGGGTGGACTTCAAGCGCGATGATAGTCAGTCTGAAGTTTTCTACTATGCCTTATTAGTTCAAAGACCGGGCTTGGGGGTTGGTCTCAGTGGTCAATGAAAATGTACTAGTGTGCTGTCTTAACATGCAGAAATTTGATTAGACTGCTAGCTTTACCAGCGGTAGGAGGGTTAAAAGACGGTGCATGAGCGAAGTAGGATCCTCTTTTTTTGTATCCCATCGACGATATTCTTTGGTTTTGGTACATAACAGTTTGCATAAGCAAAGTCGAATATTTGTTACAAATCTAGATCCTGCACTCTCATCTCTAGTCTCTAGCTATCATCTTAGTATATCAAATATATCTTGTACTTTCTTGGGCCTAACTAAGAAAAGAGAACAAGAGAAGAAAAGCAAAAGCAAATACGACTTTCAGCCAGGCTGCTTCATTCAAGTCTAGGACTTAGGCAAGACTTATCAATCGAGCTAAAGCAGTTTCATCGCATTTATCGTCTCTCACTTAGCTCTGATCTGGTGTCGTCGCTCACAGTCCAAGAAGAGTAGTCCTTTCGTTGGCTAGTGGGATTACGCTTAATGGGATAGACCGATCATCGCTTCCTTCCTCTACTACAAGCCAGCAAAGAAGTAGACTCATTCCTTTTTCACTGGCTAGCATCATAGGGATATTCGACGTTTAATGAGATAGTCTAGTTCTAGACTAAAGCTAGCAAAAAACAAGACTGAGGTCGATAGGGGCATTACTAGTAATTGCTAAGGTGCTTTATGAAGTCTTAACCACGCTCATCTCCAGTCGCCTTTGTGATTTCATATACTATTCCCGTATGTCATATCTCTTATTCAATCTTGCTATACGTCCAAGCTCTCCCCATCGGTAGTTGGAAGCAGAACTGAGACTGGATGTGACTGAAGGAAAAGATAGGTGTGATAGGAGGGCACGGTTAAACAGGTAAGCGAAGGCTCTCTCTCTCGCTCTGTGGTCTTGTGTGAACTCCTTTCCACCCATTATTGATCGAAACTCTTGAACTGTAAGAGAGACTTCATTTAGGAGCGATCTTTTAATCCAACTAGAAATATCATAAGAGAAGAAATAGAGCTTTAGAAGCATCTTTTCTTTATGCCCAACAACTCCCATGTCTTTCTTGGTCGGACCAAGCCAACTATTTCCGGCAAGTCTTTCCTCATTTTTCGAGCAAGAAGCGGAACTACAAGAAAGAATCTAATTTTTATGAAGGAATACATTTTTTTTATTAAGCACACACCGGTTATGAGAGTAGTAAAGGATTATTATGTAACGATTGAAAGAACTGTAACTGACAACGCAATAATTTTATTATTATTATTCCTCCTTTTTCTTGCGATCGCTTTCCCCGGCGTTTTTATATCACTTTTTTGCAAAAGCGGGGTGGTGGTCTCTCTTGGTGCCCGGGCTTTCGCGGGCTTTTTTGTAAAGAAGAGTTTTGGAGTCGCTGTTTTGCTCCCTGTCTTAATCAAAATGTTTTTCTTTTTAGGGGGAACCTCCCTCATAATGGAAATGAATCCCTCCGATAGTTGGGGGGACTATATAAAAACATCGGCGGAAGGCACCTCAAGCCCTTCTGCTGATGCAGGGCCCGTACCCCAGCATGGGAATACCATTTCGAATTCGACGGAGGGGCCAGCTAGCCCCGGTCGCTTTCCATACGAACCTGATGAGCTGATCGGGGGCGATTCCGTCTTGTCCATACAAAGACGACTTTTATCTTCGAAGCCCTTTCCTAGTGCCGAAGAAATATACGTCGCCCGTACGCAAGCGGAAGACCTCTTCGAGGTCAAGGTTCAGATCATTCAGCGAATGCAGGTTCTTGATCCGACCGGGGATTGGATGCGGCAGGGGGCTCGCGCTCTCGACTCCCCCAATAGCGCTACAGGGGAGTCGCCCTTGAAAAGGCTCTATAGCTTTTTAGATGAGCTCGATCGGGACGGGAAGAGCTCTAGAGCTTTTTTTTCATTGAGCGAAAAAGTCGCCCTGCGAAAAGAGAATCTTGATGCGGGGTCTTCCGCATAACAAACGAATAACATTATTCATTTTAAGCCCGGCTTTCTTAGGGAAACCTACTACGAGATTCTGATAAATAGCATTGATAGTTTGAGATTCCAGGAGCTACTGTATTTGCTGGATGAGTTCAGCAAGGTAGCGTCGTAGTTTAGTAGCTGCTGAACTAACGAAAGAAAAATGGAACCAGATACATTCTTAAAGGAATGCGCTTTGCCTTACACAATATAAAAAAGAAAAAGAGAATAAAAATAGAAAGATGAAGGAACAAAGTTGACACAATCCCTTTCTTTCCGTTGGTCAACAACCAACAAAACAAAATCGTTTAGTTCTTCACTACTCGTACAGGAAGGCCTCTCTTTCTGTATGGGGGGAATCCTTTATTCTCGATCAAGATGCCTCAACTGGATAAATTCACTTATTTCACACAATTCTTCTGGTCATGCCTTTTCCTCTTTACTTTCTATATTGCCATATGCAATGATGGAGATGGACTACTTGGGATCAGCAGAATTCTAAAACTACGTAACCAACTGCTTTCACACCGTACGAACAACATCCGGAGCAAGGACCCCAACAGTTTGGAAGATATCTTGAGAAAAGGTTTTAGCACCGGTCTATCCTATATGTACTCCAGTTTATTCGAAGTCTCCCAATGGTGTAAGGCCGTCGACTTATTGGGAAAAAGGAGGAAGATCACTTTGATCTCTTGTTTCGGAGAAATCAGTGGCTCACGAGGAATGGAAAGGAACATATTCTATTTGATCTCGAAGTCCTCATATAGCACTTCTTCCAATCCTGGATGGGGGATCACTTGTAGGAATGACATAATGCTAATCCATGTTCCACACGGCCAAGGAAGCATCGGTTTTTAATCTCATTATGACTTGGTCGTTCAGAAGAGATTCTTTCTCGATCAGAATAGTGGAATGGAAGACACTACAAGAAAGATATACTCCTTTTCAAATCGCCCCGCGAAGACAGACGTTCAGAAAGGTTCTCGAGATTCTCAATCGCTTTTTTTAGTGGGGAGGAATAGTACGGGAAGGGGCCGAGACCAAGCCGAGCCACTAGTAGAGTAAGCCCTTCCCACGTGTCAAAATGAATTGCAGCCTCAACCAGAGA